TGGTGTTTTATTTGACAAATCCTAGAATCCAGGTTTTTGTGTCGTAAAAAAAAAAGAATCGGAAAATTTTTGTTTTTATTGAACGTGTTCATTCATTTTGACTACTTTAAGCGCATTTCTCAGAGTAATTTTGACTCCAACTCCACCCTCCCGGAGTTCATTCTCCGGGGAACCCCATTTAAATTATTTCGGTGTATTCCTTCCAATCCACTTTTTCTCTGATTTCATTGGAAATCATATAAAGACAATTCCTATTTGATATAGCTATTTGGGCCAGTATTTTACGATTAAGAAGTAACTGCCTCTTAGATAGATCATGTATAAATTTACTATAACTATAGGATACTCCCTTTTCTCGAATTACTGCGTTTATCCGAGTGATCCACAAACGACGAAAATTTCTCTTTTGCTTATCCCTATCCCGATGAGCCGAAACCAAAGCTCTTATTTTCTGTTGAGTAATAGTTCGAGTAAGTCTTGAATGAGACCCTCGAAAACTTGATGCAAATAAACGAATTTTTGTTCTACGTTTCCGAGCTATATATCCGCGTTTAACTCTAGTCATTGAATAAATAAAATTTTGACAAATAACTAAATTGATTTTTTTCTTTCAGTTATTATTTTTCCCGTCCTGGCCTGGCCTATTAATAACTAATAACCAAACGGATTTTTCCAATGTATAAAATAAAAATTCCAATGGCTTTGGCTACTATAACCTTCCCGACCACGATTTTTTTGGTATTTTACTGCGAAATATGAAAGAAATAATAAAATTTCTTTTGCTAGGTGTCAAAAATCTAGTCAAAAAAAAGAATATAGAAATTAAATGAATAAAGAAATAGTGGGTTTCCTCGTTTCTATGGTTACTTCTTAAACGGTGAGGTCTTCTCTATACACCGGAGCCTTTGGCTTCATTTAATATTTCATCAATGTTCTTGGTAACTTGTATAGTTCACACCACACTCTTTGGCTCTACCCATGAATTATCCAGTAATAGGTCTTTCACAAAGAGACCCACCTATACAGTAACGGTATTTAATTATGAAAGTTAGCTGAGTAGCTGACCCTCGTAGTCCGTTCTTGACCGGGCGAGAACTGTTTTTTTTTTTAATTTCAATAAGATTTTTCCGCTTAATGGATAATCAGTTGCTACCAATGGAGAATTGTTTCTCATCTTAAATTCAGGTGATTGGATTTGCACCAATGGAAACCATAAACTTTCTATACAATAGAAGGATAGATTTGCTTGTTTTTAGATAGTGAGTGGAGTCCCTTCTTCCATTCTATCCTATTCACTGGTACTGATCATTCATACTGGAAGCGATTTTCTTGCCTTTTTTGTGTCAGCTCATGATCATGATCTAAACGAGTCGCACATACACCCTAGTACATGTTCCTCGACGCTGAGGACATCCCCGAAGGGCGGGGGATTTCGTGACATTTCGAATGGGCTGTCTTGTATTTCTAATAAGTTGTTTAATAGTTGGCATGTTGAGTCATATACATAATGGGCTGGTTTAGATTGATCCTAACCGGATTTTTTTATTTAATATTTATATAGTCAACTCGTAGATAAAATATCAAATCACGGATTTGCACAAAATTCATTTTTTTCATTCAACTGCTACAAGATCAACAATTCCATAAGCTTGGGCTTCTGTTGCTGACATAAAAACATCTCTTTCCATGTCTTCAGATACAACCCATAAAGGTTTGCCCGTCCTTTGTACATAAACCTTTGTGAGGGTTTCGCGTAGTTTCAGCAGTTCTTCCGCTTCCAGGATAAATTCTCCCGTTTGTGCTTCATAAAAAGAAGCAGCAGGTTGATGGATCATTACCCTGATAATAGTTCTATCTAGTGTGATGAAAGAAACAGAAAAGAAAGATAAAGAATAATAGGAAAAAGGATAGAATTGAACAACCGTACGGGCATTATCTTTTATGCATTGCATACGGCTCTATAATCAAATTGACCCCTATTTTCCTGTTCAATAAAGATAAAAATAGAATCTATCAACCCCAGATGGGTAAATGATCAAAATGCCACCCTTCTTTTTTTTGGAGAAGTTCAAAAATACTATGATGGCTCCGCTGCTTTCTATTTAAAAATGGATTCTTTTTTTTGTCTTTGATTCAGCAATCCCAAAGTTTCTTTTTGAGCCAACCAAAAAAGAAAAATTTGGTTTTTTTCGCACTCTTTTTTTATAACTTAAATATTGTTAAGAGCCCATCGGTGTGAAAATAAACAAGTTTGTGACGCTGAATTGGACTTCCGATAGATAAGAGAAAGTCGGAAATATCTTTTATCTCATACTACTCTCTCGATACATAATCAAATTTTTTTGAAAAAAATTGCATATCGAATTCGAAGTGCCATGCTATTATTACTTAATATTCATATGGCGAAGGCATAGTTTTCTTTTTTCTCTCAAATAAAAAAACTTCATTGGCGCCAAGCGTGAGGGAATGCTAGACGTTTGGTAATTTCTCCTCCAACCAGAATAAAAGATCCCATTGACGCGGCCAATCCCATGCATATTGTATGTACTTCTGGTCGTACAAATTGCATAGTATCATAAATGGCTACTCCGGGTATTACCCATCCGCCAGGGGAGTTTATAAACAAATAAAGATCTTTGGTCTCATCCTCGATACTGAGATATACCATAAGACCAATAAGTTGATTCGAGATCTCGCTATCAACCTCTTGGCCTAAAAAAAGTAATCTTTCTCGATAAAGTCGGTTGAGTAGGGTAAAATTGTTTCCCTTAGGAACCGTACATGCACCTTTTGATGCATACGGTTCAAAAAAATTGCGAAGAAAAGAATCAATGTATAGATTCCAGTCCGCTTTCTTTTATTTTTTGAGTTTTTCTAACTTTTTAATGAAAGGGTTTGTTTTTTCTTCGATTTTTCAATAAAGATGAATTTTTATTTCTTCTTTGATAATATAAAAAAGGGGTAAATAAACTTATCGAATTAACTTCTCATTGATGTATTCTTTCATCGAAATTCAATCCAAATCACGATGATATTTTCTTGTTCCTGAATGGGCCTCTTTCATCTTTTTAGGTTTATGTTCTACTCCGGGTAAAGATCCGCCCGATTTTGATTTGCACATATAGGACAAACCTTCCCATCACCATTTCTTGTTGTTATGACTTTACAAATAATCATTTATGATACACGCAGTAATCATAGATATATTACCAATTGGGTTTTTCTAAACGGAGTCTGGATACTTCATTTTTTTGTCCAGCCAAAGCCAACCATAAATTAGTCTAATTGATATAATTCTATGAATTCCCCCAAATAATGCATTTAATTTCAGTTCATGCTCCAATTTTTGGATGATTCCATTTCTCTTTCTTGGGCGAAACAGAGGATATCTCGGTCGGGGGAGAGAACGGGGAAATCCCATATGACCCAATATATCTGACAAGTCGCACTATACGTCAACCCAAGATGCATCTTCCTCTCCAGGACTTCGGAAAGGTACTTTTGGAACACCAATAGGCATGGATTGAAAGAAAAAAGAATTAAATACTATATTTCACTTTGATGTGGAAACGTAACAATATGGTTTTATTGTCTTTATTTATAATATTGACTTTATCATATTTATTTTATCCATAGATTAGAAAAATTTAGAAAGAAAGACAAAATAAATAAAGGAAAATTTTTTCGAATAGATCTTTCTAATGATAAATGAAGGATGGACACATTTACTCATAGAAAATGGTATCAATCCACCATTGCATATTGGTACTTATCGAGTATAGAATAAATCTGCTTCTCTTTGTTCTTACGAACAGAATTCTTCCATTATTACGAATAGAATATAGAATCATAACCCTTGTTAGGAAATAATCTACTGAACAGGGGAAGTCTATAGGATACTCATAGTAGAACCTTTCCAATGCAATAAAGTTACGTAGTGTCTATTTTTCTTCGATAAAGGGGTATTTTCCATGGGTTTGCCTTGGTATCGTGTTCATACCGTTGTATTGAATGATCCCGGCCGGTTGCTTTCCGTTCATATAATGCATACAGCTCTGGTTGCTGGTTGGGCGGGCTCGATGGCTCTGTATGAATTAGCAGTTTTTGATCCTTCTGACCCTATTCTTGATCCAATGTGGAGACAAGGTATGTTCGTTATACCCTTCATGACTCGTTTAGGAATAACCAATTCATGGGGGGGTTGGAGTATCACAGGAGGAACTGTAACGAATCCGGGGATTTGGAGTTACGAAGGTGTAGCTGGGGCGCATATTGTGTTTTCTGGCTTATGCTTTTTGGCAGCTATCTGGCATTGGGTCTATTGGGATCTAGAAATATTTTCTGATGAACGTACAGGAAAACCCTCTTTGGATTTGCCCAAGATCTTTGGCATTCATTTATTTCTCTCCGGGGTGGCCTGCTTTGGTTTTGGTGCATTTCATGTAACAGGTTTGTACGGTCCTGGAATATGGGTGTCCGATCCTTATGGACTAACGGGAAGAGTACAGCCTGTAAATCCGTCGTGGGGCGTGGAAGGTTTTGATCCTTTTGTTCCGGGAGGAATAGCTTCTCATCATATTGCAGCAGGTACACTGGGCATATTAGCGGGTCTATTCCATCTTAGCGTTCGACCGCCACAACGTCTATACAAAGGATTACGTATGGGAAATATTGAAACCGTACTCTCCAGTAGTATCGCGGCTGTCTTTTTTGCCGCTTTTGTTGTTGCTGGAACTATGTGGTATGGTTCAGCAACTACTCCCATCGAATTGTTTGGTCCCACTCGTTATCAATGGGATCAGGGTTATTTCCAGCAAGAGATATATCGAAGAGTTAGCGCCGGGCTAGCCGAAAATAAAAGTTTATCAGAAGTCTGGTCTAAAATTCCTGAAAAATTAGCTTTTTATGATTATATCGGCAATAATCCGGCAAAAGGAGGATTATTTAGGGCAGGCTCAATGGATAACGGAGATGGAATAGCGGTAGGATGGTTAGGACAC